AGAAAAGATACAAAATCAATATCACTAAAAGAAAATGGGTATAAAAACTTATTAGATACCGCGGTCAATGGTATCTAATAAGTTCTACCTACTATTGGATTTGAACCAATGACTCCCGCCGTATGAAAGCAATACTCTAACCGCTGAGTTAAGTAGGTCATTTATCTTCACAAAGAAAACCAAACGGGACTCATCCCATCGATGGATTATAAATCTCATATTACTTAGAAGCAATACCGATCAATATGATCTTGGATCATGGAATAGTCATCTTGAGAATATTCATCTTGACAATAAATTATCTACATAATAAAATATGTATTACAAGCACTAAGGGCTATAGCTCAGTTGGTAGAGCACCTCGTTTACACGCGCGCCGATGTTTTTCAGGGGAGTCCATCATGCAATCAAAAAAATTGATCTTATTGAGAAATCGATGTCTTACTCCATAACTTTGAGGGAAGAAGAGAACAATAGCCTGACAAGGGTTCGGTCCGATTTAGGTGCCCAGTTAGGTGCCAAACAGACCCCATCATTGATTTGATATATTGATAAGGTGAATACCCAGTCTATTCAATGCTAGGCTGAGTATAAGGGACTCAAAAAAATCTCTTTTCGTCCTATGAACTTTAAGGTGTATGAAGTTTCATATTTTATTTTTAAGTAGAGCGATAGAGACTTCATTTCACTTAGGTTAATCTAGGCCAGAGGCAGACCTACGTCAAGATAACCCCCCTTGAAAAACTTTGGTAGTGTTCCTGAATCCACATAATGACTCAGAGCACATGGAGCCATCTCCTTATTTTTCTGTCAAAAATAAAAATAAAAATGGCGGACTAGCTGATATTTATATCAGTTAATGAAAGAGCCCAATGCACAAAAAATGCATGTTGGGTCTTTGAAACAGTTCAGATCATTTTGATAATAATAAGTTTGATCTGTTTTACCGAGAAGGTCTACGGTTCGAGTCCGTATAGCCCTAGAGCCCTATAAAATAAAAAAAAAATTTCAAATGAATATTCAAATACAAAAAATTGTATCATTTTTCATTTGAATTTCCTCGTTATTGTTTTAACTGACTGATTGCTTCATCAAAAGACAATCATTCCTATAAGCCCATTCATGGGGATCGTTTAAAGTAGAATATCAAACTAAAAGCAAAAACACATTTCATTTCAATGGACCCAATCGATCTTTTTCCAGTTGTGGATAAACAAACCAACTTTTCTTCATTACTCTTCGTAGGAAAATTCATATGGAATTTTTCTTTTTTCCTGTCCGAAATCAAGGAGTTAATTTACTACCCTTCTTTGGTATTTGGTATACCCAATTCTAGTGAATTTTGTATCATGACACGAGTCCGGTTAAAAACTCCAACCTAACCCAACCCCAATCAAATCTAATAGTAATTTACGTCGGTATTGTGCGGTCTTTGTGCACAAGATAAAGTTTGAAAAACTAATTTGCTAATGCTAAGTTTCATTGTAAACATTGTCAACAACGTAAAATAGGCTTTCCTTCGTATACCTTACTTAGACCTAGTCTTCTCTTTCGATATTCTATGAATAGAAAATCCTCCATCGGTATTGGATTCTAATAAAAGTAAAAGGAATATACCAAGACCAATCTAAATCTTGAGATGAAAATTCCTAGACATTCTCTTACATCTGACTACTTCTTCTATTCTAAACCACTAATAAAAAATCTAAACCACTAATAAAAAAGAGACAAATGGGCATATTCATAAAAAAAATGAAATATATTATATAAAGATAATCAAATAGAAAGGATAATAGAAATCGATTTCAATTTCGATCAATTTCTAATAAATAGAATTAAAAATTCGAAATAAAAAAAGAAAAAATGAAAATTCTATTTAGAATCCCTTTTCTTTAGAGAGAATCCTCGATAAGATTGAGATGAAAACAAGAGAATTTGGATAAGAGCAATAGTTAGTTATTAACTATAAATAAAAAAAAAAAAAAAGAAATAAAAAGATATGTAATAAAAATAGGATTCTAATCGATGAATCGTGAAAGGAAACACGCCCAGAAAGGAAACTAGATGGTTCGACCAAAAGCAATTCTTACTTTAACTAAACAGTTATGAACGACTTAACAATTTCAAGTCGAATTGACTAATCCGGTATATTTTCCACGTTCATAGGAGTGCATCTATGTTTCTGCTTTACGAATATGATATTTTTTGGGCATTTCTAATAATATCCAGTCTTGTTCCTATTTTGGTATTTTTAATTTCGGGAGTTTTAGCTCCGATTAGCAAAGGACCGGAGAAACTTTCTAGTTATGAATCGGGTATAGAACCAATAGGCGACGCTTGGTTACAATTTAGAATCCGCTATTATATGTTTGCTCTAGTTTTTGTTGTTTTTGATGTTGAAACGGTTTTTCTTTATCCATGGGCAATGAGTTTCGATGTATTAGGTGTATCTGTATTTGTAGAAGCTTTAATTTTCGTGCTTATCTTAATTGTTGGTTTA